TTATGCGCTTCAATATAATTACCGGGAGTAAGCGCTATAGCTTGTTTCCAATACTCGGCAGCTTGATCGAACCAAGCCTCTGCAATTTCAGAATCCCCCTGTCGAATGGCCTGTTCTCCTCGGTCGGAATCGGTGAGTAAATTCCTTTCCTTCGAACCGTACTTGAGAGTTTCCTACCTCATACGGCTCGGCAATTCATTATTTTTTTTGTGTCCCGTCCTAATCCAATCCATCGAAATGAATAAGATTTTTCGTAAATCTATCCCATTTTTTATCGGCTTAACCAGAAGAGATTAATTAATTTACATGAGTTTCAAACTTGAATTTTGATTACTAATCAGTTTTATCTTTTCTCCCACCTTCAGAAGAATGAAACATAGACATCCTCCGCTATCGGTATAATTTTCTGAAAGGTAACTATCTCGGTTTCATATAGAAATTCATATAGAATCTTTGAAAAAGACTTTCCTCCATTAAGAAAGGGCTTACTATCTTTGGGATCTGATGCTACACCGCTGCTTAATACCTTAGTGGATCGACTCTATCACATAAGTTGATTCCTAACTTTTATCTCATATCATGACATAAGTAAGCAGTTCTTATTGTATCGGCCCAAAACCTCGCAAATTGATCTTTACGGTGCTTCCTCTAACAATTTGATCCTTTATCCATAGAATAAAATGGGCATATCTATTTCTTCATATTTCGGCTTATATGAAGTCTCTTTTTTTTCTACAGCTAATAAAAATCGTTGTTTTGTACGATACTTATGTAGAAAGCCCTTTTTTTTTATTTGTAGTATTTAGTTTTACTAGCCTATTTTCTCTTTTTTCCTCTTTTCTATAGTGGAGATAGTCGCACGTAATGACAGATCACGGCCATATTATTAAAAGCTTGCGGTAAGAATGGATTTCGTTCGAGTGCTCGGAAATAATATTCCAAAGCTTTCGTATGTTCTCCGTTGCTTGTGTGGATAAGGCCTATGTTATAGAGTATATAACTTCGATCATAGGGATCAATTTCTAGTCGCGTAGCTTCGTAATAATTTTGTAAAGCTTCCGCATAATTTCCTTCGGATTGGGCTGACATCCGTTACGGTCGTTCATTCTATTCAAAGAATCCCCGTTCCAGAACCGTACATGAGATTTTCACCTCATACGGCTCCTCCCTTCTGTGCATAATGATAATAATCCATGAAATCAAAATGAAATATTCTCATTATAAACTGAGAGGGGCTAGCGTTTTTACAAGAAATCTCTAGCCAACCCTACTGCAAGAGGTATTTTCTTAACACCAAGGGCGTTGGTGCTATATAGAAAAGGTAACTCCAACAATTTTTTTGTCCTCAACGCCCCCTATTTTCAGGAATTAGTCACTTCAACGGTCTTCGATGGTTATACGGGTATCCAAAGTACGAACGAGATGGATGTTTGTTGTCCCAACCATTCTTGGTAGTCCCGATCCCGATAAGGAAAGGGGATAATTTATAACAAAGTTTTTGTGTTGTTGATTCCTAGGTGTAGCGCTTCTTCCCCTATGCCGCCCATTGGTACTAGTAGAGTGGGATTGACCTGGAATACAGAACCCATAGGTGTAACCTTTCGCTTAAGACTCGAATCAAAATGAAAGCGTCTGAGGCTGCATCAATCGAGGATACACGACAGAAGGGGTTGTTCCATTTTAAAACTTCACCTTCAACAAGCGTAGGTTTATTTCAATAATAGTTTTCTTTCTATCCCGAATGAATCATATGGCTTTCTCGTAAAACTGAAAATGATAAAGAAATGAAAAAAATCAATCAAAAAATCAAATCGCACCATCTCTGTAATAGGTAAATGCTTCTTTTTCTCCTGAAGTTGTCGGAATTATTCGTAATAAGATATTGGCTACAATTGAAAAGGTCTTATCAATAAAATTTCCATTTATCCGCGATCTAGGCATAGTTAACAATCCATTCGATAATTCTTCGCATTACCTCTCGGGGGAAAAGAATCCCACAAAAAGGGAATTTACAGTACGAAATAACATAAAAACAGACTCATTCTAAAAAAAGATGTGGGCCTTCCCTTCCACTCAAATTGTTCCTTTTTCACAGGAATCAATAGGAGGAAAGGTTTCAATCCGATTGGATGTCAGCCAAACCAATGGAGTAGTATACCAATGAACAGAACTCGTTCTATTTCATCTAAGTGGAAGAATCAAGGAATTTTTCCTACAAATTAGGATACCTGGAGAAGTTAGTTTTGATTGGATTATGATCCAAAGAGGAAAAAGAATCAAATAATCGAATAATCTAATTATGATTTTATGATATGATAAAATATAGAATAACTATTTTATTTTGTGTGCATAGCGTGTATACACTATACAATCAAAATTTTAAAATCCCTGGTATGATTCCAGAATTTATAATAGATCCATGAGGTAAAAGTAAGTAGTTCTGAAACTGGAAAGAAAGCTATTTTTGAATTCCTATGGAATCATTTTATAAATATAAACACTGTCTAACTGGAATCATAGTATAAAATATGAATCCATCAGACGATTCGATTCGTTCCAATTCCTTGGTTTAATTTGGTTCGGTATAAATATTATAACCATAACAAAGGCTACTTATTGATAAAACAAAAGATATATATCTTTTGTTTTTAATGTAATGTCTTTTCTTTTAACAATAAAAAAAGATTTTTATCCATCGAACCCCGAAGGAAGATCTTTCTTTGATGAAACGTTTTCTATTTTTTTTCTATTGTTTTTATAATTGATCAGGCATACCTATACTGCAATAAGATGAAGACTGCAATACTATGAATGACTCGCTATTTACTCGTTTTCTAGGTCATAATCATAAGATTCTTTAGGAGAGATGGCCGAGTGGTTCAAGGCGTAGCATTGGAACTGCTATGTAGGCTTTTGTTTACCGAGGGTTCGAATCCCTCTCTTTCCGTACCTTCCTTCACCTAATTCACGAACATTACTCACCGAAATGTATCAAATAAAATAAGAACAATTACCGGTCACTTACCTTTTTGGATCGAATTTGAAAGATTCGAATTTGCTCTATTTTCCAATTGTGGAAAACTGGGGAAATTCCCTTGGTTGACCCCGGTAAGAGAATGGGGATTTGTTGTTGTTGTTGTTGGAACTTCCATTTTATGGATGGAATTTTTTATATTTTTTGAAAAGGCTTTTTCGCGGACTCCTCGTTCATTTACCCAACCGTCGGTTGGGTAAATGCCTTTCAGTTTTTCGATGATCAAATATTTTATTTAAAATTAAATTATAAATTAATTATTGAATAACCTGCTTTTTTGGCTAAGTTTGCTCATTGCTGGGTTGATAAAGAAGTAAGCGTTTCAACGGGCTCTCCAAAAATCGTTTGGGCTTGATTTCGGGGCATCTTGGCGACGGCACTCTCCACCTCGTAGAGCTGAGGAAATTCTATGTCTCTATAAAATAGAGAATCTATCCATGACTGACAATTATAATCAAACTCACGTAGTAAGTTAAGCAACTCATGTAGTTCTTGATCTACATAGAATCTAAACCAAAATTAGAAATTCGGTTCTAATTTGACGAATGAATGGAATGGGAGATAGTTTATTCTCCTATTCGCGCATACACGCACCATCTGTATCCTGCTGTGTTGGACCCTCATCGCCATCCGTTTCATGTCTTTTGACAATTCCTCTCGTTCTTCTCGGATGCTCTTTTGAGCGAGCCGATCTTCAAGGGGTTCGATCCGGGCTAGGGGGAACCAAGGCTTAGTCCTGGATTGTGGCTCCCCGCGGCCAAAACCTTCGGTGAGAATCCAAACACTAAGCTGATATAACCAAAATAAATCAAAATCAATTTTTCTAATAGATTTCTTTTTTTCAATTTAAGAAAAATGACATTCATTACTATAACGATACGAAATCGTCTAGTAAATTTAGGAGGATACTTCATTGAAACCTCCTAAAATTTGTATTTTTCGATTACTCGATTCTATTTTTGACTTTATGATATATATGATATATCGAATTACGATTTTTGAATTGGAAATTTACATTAATGAAAAATTAGGGCTATACGGACTCGAACCGTAGACCTTCTCGGTAAAACAGATCAAACTTATTATTATCAAAATGATTCGAACTGTTTCAAAGACCCAACGTGCATTTTTTTTTGCATTGGGCTCTTTCATCAACTGATATAAATATCAGCGAGTCCGCCATCCTTTTTCTTAACAGAAAGATAACGAGATGGCTCCGCGTGCTCTGACTCTTTATTTTTATTCAGTAGCAATACCAAAGTGTTTCAAAAAAGAGTTATCTTGACGTAGGTCTGCCTTCGGCCTATATCAACCTAAGTTAAATGGAGTCTCTATCGCTCTGCCCAAAGCATCAAATATGAAACTTCATACACCTTCAAGTTCATAGGACAAAAAGAGATTTTTTTGAGGTACTTATACTCATTATGCCTAGCATTGAATGGACTGAATATTCACCTTATTCACCTTATCAATTATCAAATCAATGATGGGTTCTATTTCTTGGCGCCTAAATTGGGACCTCAATTGGACCAACCAACCATTTGTCAGGCTATTGTTCTCTTGTTCCTTCGAATCCATGGAGTAAGACGTCGACTTTTTACTAAGATAAATTCTGTTGATTACATGATGGACTCCTCTGAAAAAACATTGGCGCGCGTGTAAACGAGGTGCTCTACCAACTGAGCTATGGCCCTTGTGTTTGTGATAAATATTTTATCATTATATAAATTCTTGTCAAGGTGAGTATTGCATAATCTGACATGATAGCTCTCTGATCTGTTTCCTGTCAAGGGTATTGCTTAGAAATAAGATTCCATCTATAATCTATCAATGTGACGGGTTCCTTTTTTTTCTTTATGATAATAAATGACCTACTTAACCCAGCGGTTAGAGTATTGCTTTCATACGGCAGGAGTCATTGGTTCAAATCCAATAGTAGGTAGAACTTATTAGATACCGCACAGCCAATGGTATCTAATAAGTATTTCTACCCACCTTCTTTTTTTGATTTATTTTGTATCTTTTCCATACCCTACTACTTCTTATTTTTTCTATTTTTTGAGTTGTTTCTTGTTGCACCAAAATCTGATTACACTTGATTGGATTCAATCGGTAGAATCAAAATAGAATATGGTGTATAATCAAAATTTCTTTTTCTTTATTCTTCTATATTCTATTCGGACGCACCAACAACTAGTTATAAAATTGTATTGATAGCCTCGACTCGCGTCCTAGCTCGTCGGAGAGCTAAATTTGCCTCAATTGTTTGTCTCTTGCCTTCAGCGCTACTTAAATTAGCTTCAGCTATTTCAAGAGTTTGTTGAGCTTCTTGCGGATCAATGTCACTGCCCCTCTCTGCATCATTTACTAAAATGGTTATTTCATTATTGCCTATTCTAGCGAAACCGCCCATCAGAGCTATTGTTAACCATTGGTCGTTAAGACGTATTCTCAAAATTCCTATATCTACAGCCGTGGCAATAGGTGCGTGATTTGGTAATACACCAATTTGGCCGCTATTAGTCGATAAAATTATTTCTTGCACTTCCGAATCCCAAACAATTCGATTAGGGGTCAGTACACATAGATTTAAGGTCATTTCTTCAATTTGCTCTCCACATCTAAGTTCATAGCCTTCGCGGTAGCTTCATCGATATTACCTACCAAATAAAAGGCCTGTTCCGGAAGACCATCTAATTCCCCGGAAAGGATCAGTTGAAAACCCCTAATTGTTTCTGTTAGACCAACATATTTTCCTGGAGAACCGGTAAAAACTTCTGCTACGAAGAAGGGTTGTGATAAGAAACGCTCAATTTTTCGTGCTCTTGCTACGGTTAAACGATCCTCTTCGGACAATTCGTCCAACCCAAGGATAGCTATAATGTCCTGAAGTTCTTTGTAACGTTGTGAAGTTTGCTTAACTTTTTGCGCAGTTTCATAATGTTCCTCACCAACAATTCTAGGTTGGAGCATAGTTGATGTTGAATCTAAAGGATCTACTGCTGGATAGATACCTTTTGCAGCGAGTCCTCTTGATAGTACGGTAGTAGCATCTAAATGCGCAAATGTTGTGGCAGGAGCGGGGTCCGTCAAATCGTCCGCAGGTACATAAACGGCTTGAATAGAAGTTATGGATCCCTCTTTGGTAGAAGTAATTCTTTCTTGCAAAGAACCCATTTCTGTACTAAGAGTGGGTTGATAACCTACAGCGGAAGGCATTCTTCCTAATAAAGCGGATACTTCGGATCCTGCTTGGACGAAACGAAAAATATTGTCGATAAATAGAAGTACGTCCTGTTCATTAACATCCCGGAAATATTCCGCCATGGTTAGGGCAGTCAAGCCAACTCTCATACGAGCTCCCGGCGGTTCATTCATCTGACCATAGACTAGAGCTACTTTTGATTCCGCAATATTTTGTTCATTAATCACCCCAGATTCTTTCATTTCCATGTAAAGATCATTTCCTTCACGAGTGCGTTCGCCCACTCCGCCAAATACGGATACACCTCCATGAGCTTTTGCAATGTTGTTGATCAATTCCATGATGAGTACGGTTTTACCCACTCCGGCCCCCCCGAATAGCCCGATTTTTCCTCCACGACGATAAGGAGCTAAAAGATCCACTACTTTAATCCCCGTTTCAAAAATAGATAATTTTGTATCTAACTGTATAAAGGCAGGCGCAGATCTATGAATAGGAGATGTTGTGCGAGTATCTACAGGACCCAAATTATCAACAGGCTCTCCAAGAACATTGAAAATTCGTCCGAGAGTCGCCCCACCAACTGGAACACTTAGAGGAGCTCCTGTATCAATCACTTCCATTCCTCTCATCAGACCATCTGTAGCACTCATAGCTACAGCTCTAACTCGATTATTTCCTAATAATTGCTGTACCTCGCAAGTTACATTAATTTGCTGGCCAACCGTATCTTGACCTTTAACTACCAAAGCGTTGTAAATATTAGGCATCTTGCCCGGTGGAAAAGATACATCCAGTACCGGACCAATGATTTGAGCAATACGCCCCAGGTTTTTTTCTTCAAGAGCGGAAACCCCAGGACCCGAAGTAGAAGTAGTAGGATTGATTCTCATAATAATAAAGTATTATATGTCGAAATTTTTTTTGCAAACAAAAATAAAAAAATGTCCGATAGCAAGTAGATCGGTTAATTCAATAAGAAATGGGAATTAGTACTCGATTTCGTTGGTACTATCCAACCGAATCCAATTCAATTGTTTACTCATTCAATGAGTGCATTTTCAAACTTAACCAACCCATTTTTAAAAAATAAATAATAAATATATTATTAATATAATATATATCAAAAATATATAATATATATCAAAAATATATATCAAAGTAGATGAATAAGAATTAAGAATTATATATGCGGAGATGTTGTATTTCTCTATCATTATAGTATCATTATAGACAATCCCATTCATATTATCTATGGAAT